ACAAACTTGATGTTGATAAATCCGCGGATCTAGAAATTCATTTCGGACAATTGGACCTTCTCAAACTGTTTCTTTTTAAGAACCAAAAAGATTTGTGCCAAAACAACAGATGCCAAAAAGAACAAAAGGCCTTGGACACGTAATGGATCTTGAAGTACTATTTCTGCATCTGCCTGACCAAACCCACCTACATTAGGATTACTTGTTAATGGTTGATCAAGTTTGATAGATTGTCCCTCTGAAACACGAAGTTCTGGGCCTGGAGGGATAATATCAACCACTTCACGCCCATTCGATGCATCCGTTATGGTTATTTCGTATCCCCCTTTTTCTTTTCGTAAGAGTTTGCTTACTATACCCGCAGCTGTAGCATTATAAACCGTATTGTTACTTTTGTTCCCGTCGGGATAAATCTGACCCCTCCCCCTGTTCCCACCTACATATATTGGATATTTTAAGAAGTGAGCATCCTTATTAGTCGCAGGGTTCGGGGAAAGAATAGGAAAAGTGATTTCACTATATTTCTGACCAGGAACTGGCCCTATCACAAGAATATTTTTTTTAGTAGGTCGGTAGGTCTGAAAAGACAGCTTGCCTATCTTTTCTTTCATCTCGGGCGAAATACGGTCGGAGGGGGCTAATTCAAACCCCTCTGGTAAAATAAGAACGGCCCCCACATTCAAAGACCCCCTTTTACCATTAGCAAGAACTTGTTTCAGTTGCATATCATACGGAATTCTAACAACTGCTTCAAATACAGTATCAGGGAGTACCGCCTGTGGAACCTCAATATCCACGGGCTTATTAGCTAAATGACAATTGGCGCATACAATCCGACCAGTTGCCTCTCGTGGATTTTCAAAACCCTGCTGCGCAAAAACGGGATATGCATTTGAAATTGATGCCCGAGTTATTATATATATCATGAGGGATACGGAAATGAATCGAGTAATCTCGCCCTTTAACGAAGAAAAGGTATTTCTAATTTGCATGGTCCAATCGTTGATCCCGAAAATTTCTACAATAAAATTAGGTAGGTCACTAATATAGTTCCCTATCCGCGATTCTGCTATTTACTGAAATAATTTTACTGGAATATAGGATTCCTGGAATTTGGGAGGGATCTTCTGGATGGGTAGAAAAAGTAAGGTAAGTACGGCTTTGAATGCTTTGCTTATGTACAAAATCAGAAATATTCGAATTGGATCATTGAATCGCTTTTCACTCAGTCATTGAATGATAAATCACTACAAGTGACGGAGATACACGATTTAAATAAGAAAAAAGCCAATATTTAAAAAACGTATCTAGAATGACTGGAAAAGTGGAAACAAGAACAGATAGAATAATATCATTATGAGCAAATCCAAAATCGTTGTAGGCATAGCCAATCAGTAGTTCCCAACCGCGGGGCGAATGGAATCCGATACATAAATCAGTTACGAAAAGAATCGAAAAGGCTTTTATTGTGTCGCTTAAATTATATAGGAATTCTTGAACCCAAGAGTTAAGAATAAAAAGTTCTTCATTACACAGAATCGAATAACCACTTAGAATAACAAAGCAGATTGTATTTGTCGAGAAGTGAAAAATCGTATGGATATGATCCTCATCGTGCATCTTGATTAATTGGATTGTTTCTTTCTGGAGCCCTATGCGAAGCTTTTCTAGATGTCTTTCCGGAAATTCCTTTATCATTTCCATTTCGTCCAAGAGGAATAATTCCTCTAATTCTATGAATTTTTCTAGAATAGCCTTTTCCCGAATATCATTCAAAAAGGTTTCGGGTTGACTAGTATTCCACCAATTAGTAACCCAGGATTCCAAACTTTTATTAAATGAGAGAGGGATCCACCAGGGCAAAAATACTACAAATACTATAGATGAAAGATATCTAAGGGGAATGGATGCATTCTTTTTTTTCATTTTTTCATCTGTGAATTGTTAATGAACCCACCTCATTCGTTGATTCTATGCGATCTAATATTTCTATCAAGCATGAGTTCTATTACAAGGTATTGCGCCTATAAATCGAGTCTCTTTTTTTTAGTTGTGAGTCGGCGGTTAGTCCTTGAACCTAGTGTAGAAAAACTACAGAAATCGAAGAAGAATCCACTTCGAATTCTTCATTCGAATTCGAATTTGAATCAAGAAATAATAAAAAACAATATTGTTTCCAGATATCCCAATTGATCAAATATTTGAAGCGATTCCCCCTTTCGATGAATGCCCGAAAGATTCAAATTCAAATAATGAATATTAATATTATTCGCATTTCGAAATGAAAGAACTTTTTTTTTTTTCTTTTTTTCTATTAAAAATGAAACTCTCGAATATTTCGAAAAAAAAAAAAAAAGGATTCTTGAGGGTTTCCGCCTGCTGAGAAAGCGTTTATTCTTCAGTTCATTTTTCAAAACCCTTCAATTGGTACACGCAAGAAATAGGCCAATTCCGCAGCCTTTTGCTCAATTTCTCGTGGAGTCAAATTCTCATCAGTACGATTCAAGGGAATGGCCCCCAAGCCTCTGCTTTCTATATAAAGGACACGACGAGCATAAATACCCTCTTTAACTTCTATTCTGATGGACTGAATATCTTTCATAAGGAATCGTAGAAAGATGCGGCGATTTTTTCCAGGAAATCCCCAACGAAAAATACACACTATTCCCTCTTTTGTATCAAATCGATCATAACCGCTACCTACATTCCATGTAATTGTGCACCACAAATAGGAACTAATAAAGAGACCCGCGATCCCGTAGAAAGACATCACGATCCCTTGTGGAAAAAAATTGATTTGCTGAGACGGAAATAAAGATAGCAAATTCCTATCAAAATAACTCGAAATTCCAACCACTAAGAATCCTAATGAACCTAAAAAAAGGATAAGAGCCCAGCAGAAATTGCTTGTTTTGCGAGAGCCTGCTATAAATTCTATCCATAGATATTCTGATCGCCAACTCATACATACTAGCTCCAGTTGCATTTTATTGGAATTGGGGGAAATAACCAAAAGAAAATCGAATTGAGTTTACTTTTTGTGTTTCCTTTGTGTTTCCGAAGTAACTCTCATCAACTAGTACTATTTTGATGTGAACTCTTAGCAGTAAGTCATCGAATTGGTTATGGTTAGATCTAATAAAATCAGAGCATCCCTTTCATATGATTCCCTATAGATCGGTACATACATATAGATACATTGACTTTCATTGCAGACATGAGTTCGGATCACAGCCTATTGTTGAAAATAGATAGAATTAATTTACCTATATATCATATTTACACATGCATAAGAGCTCTTTCGTTTATGCTCGGAGAAAGCCACCTCTTAGTATTATACACTATTCTACTAAATGGATATCCATCATCGCTAAGTCTTGAAAAAAAAAAAACTAGATGAGAGTTGACCTTGATCCGATCGGATTTAAAAAATCTTATTTTTTTCAAGATAAAGAAATAAAGAAGCCATTGCCATTGCCGGAAATACTAGGCCCACTAAAGGCACAAAAATTGAGGGAAAGCTGTTGAGAATTGTCATAGAAAGGGTACCTCGATTTAATATTTGTACCTGTTATTGGTATAAAGATATCCTATAATAATTTGAATTAATATTCTAATTATTATCATATTCTAATTCGTATATAAATGGATATTAAGTATACTTATAGAATTGTATATAAGTATACTAAGTATACTAAATGAGTATATATACTAAGCGCAAGGAATGTAGAACTAAATAAACGGACCTATTCATCTTTCTGCATGAAATATATGTATGATAACCTATTTTCGTTATTATTATTTTTCTTCTTCTGTTGTTCTTAGCTAAAGAATTTCTTACAAATTCCCGAAGGATTCGTTAGAATCCGATCCAACAGCAGGGATTCCTAGTAAAATGGTCCTTGTTAGGAGATATAAAAAGATGCAAGATTTTATATTTTCTCCATTTGAATGATATATACATACGCAAGAGGGGAACAAGAAATTCGTTTTATTTGCCCTGCCCCCTAATGAATTCTAAGGAAGAATGCTTTTTTTATGTTGTTTTGTTGAGAGAGGTTTACTGATTACTAATCCGGTATATCGGTAAAAAAAAAAAAGAATGATCCGCATGCTTCTTTGTACAATGAAATCTTATGTCACCAAAGAAAAATCCACTCTTCGGATTTTTTTTGATTCGGATAAACTAACTAACTAATTGTTAATCGTTCGCCACAAAAAAAATTTCACTTAAGAACTCTACTGTAGTTAATTTTGATTCAAAGGAAAAAAGGCGTGGAACTGAAATAACTCGCTCAGAACACCTTTTAGAGGATTACGTGGTACGATTGGATCGAATAAGCCCTTATGGAATAAATATTCAGCCTCTTGTGAACCTTCAGGTACTGTCTTATTCAATGTTTGTTCAATTACTCTTTTACCCGCAAATGCAATATAGGCATTAGGTTCAGCAATAATGATATCCCCCAACATACCAAAACTAGCTGTCACTCCACCAGTAGTAGGAGATGTAAGAATTGATACATAGAATAACTTTTTATTTAATTGATAATCATATAAAGCAGAAGATATTTTAGCCATTTGCATCAAGCTCAAACTTCCTTCTTGCATGCGTGCTCCCCCGGAAGCACACACTAGAAGAAGAGGTAAAAATTTATTGGCAGCATACTCGATCAAACGGGTGATTTTCTCGCCTACTACGGATCCCATACTACCCCCCATAAACTGAAAATCCATAACCCCAATTGCGATGGGAATCCCGTTTAGTTGCCCTGTACCTGTTTGAACAGCCTCTGTTAATCCTGTCTTTGTTTGATAAGAATCAATACGATTTTTATAAGGTTCCTCTTCTGAATGAAATTCAATGGGATCTATAGAGACCATGTCGTCATCCATCGGATCCCAAGTACCTGGATCAACCGAAAGTTCGATTCTATCTGAGCTACTCATTTTCAAATGAAATCCACATTGTTCACAAATATACATTTTTGACTTAAGAA